AAAGATTTTTCTAATGGTAAAAAAATAGATTAATTAGATGAAATTTCGAAATTTCAAAGAATAATAAGCTTCAGTATATTATTCATTAAATCCCTGTATACCTTGATAAAATCTTTTTTAGTCCTTTCATTCGCGAGGAGCTGGATGAGAAGAAACTCTCATGTCCAGTTCTGTAGTAGAGATGGAATTGAGAAAGAACCATCAATTATAACCCCAAAAGAACAAGATTCCGTAAACAACATAGAGGAAGAATGAAAGGAATATCTTATCGAGGTAATCATATTAGTTTCGGCAGATATGCTCTTCAAGCACTTGAACCCGCTTGGATCACATCTAGACAAATCGAAGCAGGGCGCCGAGCAATGACACGAAATGTACGGCGTGGTGGAAAAGTATGGGTACGTATATTTCCAGACAAACCAGTTACAGTAAGACCCACGGAAACCCGTATGGGGTCCGGGAAAGGGTCCCCCGAATATTGGGTAGCCGTCGTTAAACCGGGTAGAATCCTTTATGAAATGAGTGAAGTCGCCGAAAATATCGCTCGAAGGGCTATTTCAATAGCGGCGTCCAAAATGCCTATAAGAACTCAATTCCTTATTTCTGGATAGGAATGTCGAACCAAAGGAAAAAATCTTGGGTATAAAAAAATGCAGGTTTCTTTTTTTTTTTTACTTCGTCCTTTCAGTGCTTTATTTAAAATTAAACATTAAAAAAACAGATTCAAAAAACGATATGATTCAACCTCAAACCCATTTGAATGTAGCGGACAATAGCGGTGCCCGAGAATTGATGTGTATTCGAATCATAGGAGCCAGTAATCGTAGATATGCTCATATTGGTGACGTTATTGTTGCTGTGATCAAGGAAGCAGTACCAAATACACCTCTAGAAAAATCCGAGGTGATCAGGGCTGTAATTGTACGTACTTGTAAAGAACTCAGACGAGATAACGGTATGATAATACGTTATGATGACAATGCTGCAGTTGTCATTGATCAAGAAGGAAATCCAAAGGGAACTCGAATTTTTGGTGCGATCACCCGAGAATTGAGACAGTTGAATTTTACTAAAATAGTTTCATTAGCACCTGAAGTATTATAAGATGAGACCGCGATATATCCATAGTATTCAAATACAATAGATAAATACAAATTTAGTAGAGTATGTCTCATGCATATACTTTTAATAATTTTCATAAAAACAAGAACATGTTGATTATATCAAAATTCGAAAGTACCAAAAATTTGAATTTTTCATGGGTAAGGACACTATTGCTGACATAATAACTTGTATACGAAATGCTGACATGAATCGAAAAGGAACGGTTCGAATAGCATCTACTAACATCACCGAAAACTTTGTTAAAATACTTTTGCGAGAGGGTTTTTTAGAAAACGTAAGGAAACTCGTGGAAAACAAAAAAGAGTTTTTGGGTTTAACCCTACGACATAGAAGGAATAGGAAAGGACCATATAGGCCCGTTTTAAATTTAAAACGAATCAGTCGACCCGGTCTACGAATCTATTTTAACTATGAACGAATTCCTAGAATTTTAGATGGGATGGGGATTGTAATTCTCTCTACTTCTCGGGGTATAATGACAGACCGAGCGGCTCGACTAGAAAGAATCGGCGGAGAAATTTTGTGTTATATATTGTAATTATTCTTCTATCCAAATTGTATTTGGAGCTCCCTTTTGTGTTGTGAAAGAAAATATGTGTTAGATGGTTTATTCAACGAAGTAAGATTCTAGGTTATGTTTCGGGAAGGATCTGACCGAGTTTTATACATATAATACCGGTGAATATAGTTAAAATTGAAGGAAGTCGTTATGATCCAAATAGAGTGCGTATATTTTATAGACTACACAAAAGGATTTGAGTGAGTAGGTGATTTTTCAACACTCCTTTCATGGGGATACAATTCACGGTTCAAAAATTTCAAGAAACTTACTTTCTTCCAATACCAATCCAATACCAATAAGTAGATTCTAAATTCATTTAAGGCATAACAATTATGAAAATAAGGGCTTCCGTTCGGAAAATTTGTGAAAAATGTCGACTGATCCGCAGGAGGGGACGGATTATAGTAATTTGTTCCAACCCGAGACATAAACAAAGACAAGGATAATCTTTTGAAAAGGGACTCTAGAAAAGAAACGATGAACAAATCAGAAAAAAAAAACAAGGCCTTTTTGACATGAAATGGATATATCCATATATCTCTGACTTATATTTATGAAATGATCAAATATGGCACAAAAATGGCAAAATCTACAACAAGAAGCGGTTCACGTAGGACTGGACGGATTGGTTCGCGTAAAAGTGGGCGTCGAATACCAAAGGGCGTGATTCATGTTCAAGCAAGTTTCAACAACACCATTGTGACTGTTACGGATGTACGGGGTCGGGTAATTTCTTGGTCCTCGGCCGGTACTTGTGGATTCAGGGGTACACGAAGAGGTACGCCCTTTGCTGCTCAAACCGCAGCAGGAAGTGCTATTAGAGCAGTAGCGGATCAAGGTATGCAACGAGCAGAAGTCATGATAAAGGGTCCTGGTCTCGGAAGAGATGCAGCATTACGAACTATTCGTAGAAGCGGTATCCTTTTAAATTTCGTACGGGATGTAACCCCTATGCCACATAATGGTTGCAGACCCCCTAAAAAAAGACGGGTATAGAAATAGAAAAGATTTCAAGAGAAAAAAATGACTCAACGATCTGACAAATAATATTACTATGGTTCGAGAGAAAGTCAAAGTATCTACTGGGACACTACAGTGGAAGTGTGTTGAATTAAGAGCAGACAGTAAGCGTCTTTATTATGGACGCTTTATTTTGTCTCCACTTATGAAAGGTCAAGCCGACACAATAGGCATTGCGATGCGAAGAGTTTTGCTTGGGGAAATAGAAGGAACGTGTATTACACGCGCAAAATCTGAGAAAATCCCACATGAATATTCTACCATAGTGGGTATTCAAGAATCGGTACATGAAATTGTAATGAATTTGAAAGAAATTGTATTGAGAAGTAATCTTTATGGAATTTGTGACGCGCTTATTTGTGTCAAAGGTCCGGGATATGTAACTGCTCAAGACATCCTCTTGCCACCTTCTGTAGAAATCGTTGATAAGACGCAGCACATAGCTAGCCTAACAGAACCAATTGATTTTTGTATTGGATTACAAATCGAGAGGAATCGAGGATATAATATAAAAACGCCAAATAACTTTCAAGACGAAAATTTTTATCCTATAGATGCTGTATTCATGCCTGTTCGAAATGCGAATCATAGTATTCAGTCTTATGGGAATGGCAATGAAAAACAAGAGATCCTTTTTATAGAAATATGGACAAACGGGAGTTTAACTCCTAAAGAAGCCCTTCATGAAGCCTCCCGGGGTTTAATTGATTTATTTATTCCCTTCCTCCAGGCAGCAGACGAAAACTTACATTTCGAGAACAATCAATACAAGGTTACTTTACCCTTTTTTACTTGTCATGATAGATTGGCTAAACTAACGAAAAAGAAAAAAGAAATCGCATTAAAATCAATTTTTATTGACCAATCAGAATTGTCTCCCAGGAGCTATAATTGTCTCAAAAAGTCCAATATACAGACATTATTCGACCTTTTTCATAAGAGTCAAGAAGACCTTATGAAAATTGAACACTTTCGCCTAGAAGATGTAAAGCGGATAATGGATATTCTATAAAAGAAATAGAAAAGCATTTCACAATTGATTTACCGAAAAGAAAAATAGAAAAAAGAAAATGGCTTTGCACCTTTAGACCAATCTATATATTACGACCAGAATTAAATTGAATAGAAGTATCTAGGGAGAATTCACTTTGACTTTGAAGTGACTACTCCCTAGATACATACGTCATGATATTTTACAATTGAATCAATTTAAAAAAGACCTAAAGTTAGGGATTTTTCAATAGGTAATGTTGCTCCAATACCCAAGCACAAGGCCACTGCAGTACCAACCAAAAAGATGGTTGTCGCTACTGGGCGGCGAAATGGATTTTGGAATTTATTAACATTTTCCAAAAAGGGTATTGTTAATAATCCCGCAGGTACTGAAACCATTAAAAGAACACCCAACAGCTTATTGGGTACTGTACGAAGTATTTGAAATACAGGAAAGAAATACCATTCGGGTAGTATTTCCAAAGGAGTTGCAAACGGATCCGCGGGTTCACCAATCATTGATGGTTCTAGAACCGCTAAGCCCACGCTACATGCAATAGTACCTAGAATTACTACCGGAAAAATATATAAAAGATCATTGGGCCATGCAGGTTCTCCATAATAATTATGACCCATGCCTTTAGCCAACTTAGCCCTTAATACAGGATCGTTCAAGTCAGGTTTTTTTGTTATTGGGATAGGCGAATTCTTCTAGATTCATCCCCCCAAAGAACCGGACATAATAATTTTTCATTATCCGGCTCGAGCAAGAATCAACCAAACTAAAAGGAGACATATAAAAAATGAAATATAGATTTTCTAAAATCTATATTTCATGTATATCGGGATGGTTCTATATGTAAAATTACCTGATTTCATTTTACGAAGTTGAAACTGTCAATTGCAAGGAATTCGTTTTTTACAGGTACATGCTCAATACCCAAGTGGGCTTCAAAAATTCATCATGATCAAGAGCTTTCTGGGTCGTCTCAGCCCTTGTGATTCATCCTTATCCCCAAACAAAAAAAGCTCGAGCTGAGATTTTTCTTTTTCACGTACAAAGGATTTACTTGTTACTAATATAGTCTAGCCACAGTTCCTCTTTAGATCCCCTGTTTCACTCCGATAGTATCATAAATCGGGATCGATGCAGAAGAAATGAATGCATTTCCATACTATTAAGTAAGTAATCGATAATCTAGCGAAAACAGAATCCGGATTATGCCAGATCGCTTATTCTACTGGATCTTACGGAGCCTGCTCATGCGGGGCATGCTTGGGGCTGATCATAGAAAAGATTCTTTTCAATCGAACCAACCTATCCTCTCTATAGGGCGGCGGTTGGAACAAAGACACATTTGGTTGCGAATTCCAATGTAGCAGATTCAAGGCATATTTCTGCACGGCCCAATCAATAGTTCAAGTCACACACTCCCATAATCCATTTTCTCTTCGGAGAATTCCCTTCAACTATTTATTCATGTCAAATAAAAAATCAAATATTCCAATATTATGGAGTTGAGGGGAAATTTCCAACTACATGTCTTATTCTTTGTCAATAATCCATATTTGTAGCAATAAAATATTATTCTTCCTCCCCAAGCAATAAGATAAAGGAGTGATTCCAAATCGCTATAATCTAGATTTTTTATAATTTTATAAAGGGCCAGAAATACCTTGTTTACGTATCATTAGGAAATGCATTAACATAAATACGGCAGTAAGAAGAGGTAATACAAAAGTGTGTAAACTATAAAACCGAGTCAAAGTGGACTGTCCCACACTAGCACTTCCGCGTAATAACTCTACCAAAGGCGATCCTATTACCGGAATTGCTTCTGGTACGCCGGTTACAATTTTTACTGCCCAATACCCAATTTGGTCCCAAGGTAAAGAATAACCGGTTACACCAAAAGATGCGGTCAATACAGCCAGAACCACGCCTGTAACCCAAGTCAATTCGCGAGGTTTTTTAAAACCGCCAGTGAGATACACACGAAATACGTGCAGGATTGTCATTAGGACCATCATACTTGCCGACCATCGATGAACTGATCGGATTAACCAACCAAAGTTAACTTCTGTCATTATGTATTGAACAGAAGCAAAAGCCTCAGTAACGGTCGGACGGTAGTAAAAAGTCATAGCAAACCCTGTAGCTACTTGTACTAAAAAACAAGTAAGCGTAATTCCTCCTAGACAATAAAATATGTTGACATGAGGAGGAACGTATTTACTAGTTATATCATCTGCAATCGCCTGAATCTCGAGCCGTTCTTCGAACCAATCGTATACTTTATTGAGATAGGTAAACCAAGGGGACTCCCCTCTGAGAATCGTATATGAGAATTTCATCTCGTACGGCTCAAACAAAACCACCACAATATTGATATGGAAGAGAAAATTGGAAACTTCTTAATTTTTTGATTCAATTTTATCTAAAGATACGAAAGAATAAAAACCAGAAAGCTATTCTTTGTGGTTATAATCTTTGTGGTTATAATTAGAATGCCAAAAAATCAAGTCGACTCGCTTATCTTTATGTTGATCGTTACAGGCCTCTTGAATCTTCTATTTACCTATTTCATTTTCTTTGATTTGTTATTTTGAGTTGTATATAATGCAGCTTTCCTTTTGTTTTCTTTATTATTGATAGGAATTTTCTTGTTAAGACCCTATGAATCAATTGAAACCTCAGATTCATACTAGAACCACGATGATTCAATAAAACCATCAAAGTAAGTCCAAAGATTTCATGAGTAAGAACCTTTGGATCACCATTTATTCAAGTTTGTGCTTTAAGCAAAATCAAAGCGGAAATAGGGAATTTGAAAGCTTGCAATTGAAAATTTTTTCTTAAGTATGAATCATAGTTCGAATACTTCGTGATCTATTTCATATATTCCGTGCTCCAGATACTAGAATGAATATCCGACGGGGTAAAACCATCTCTATCAAGACGACAGATCCATTCTCTGTACTATCAATAGGATCAATTAGAACAAGTCGCACACTCATATTCCGGAAATACAGAAACAAAAAAATTTCGCGGTCGAACTACCAATCAACTAAAATAAAAATGAAAATCCGAGACCTAAATGCTTATTTAAAAGGTAGTATCTTGTAAATTGAATTCTAATTCATTGAAATTCCGTCCAGTAAAACGGACGAATTATAAATCTCCAAAATAATAGACAGGAATATCGCAAATAGAGCCATTGCGATACCCATCAAAGGAGTAGTTCCCCATCCAGGAGCTACTTTACCATATTCCGAATTCAAAGGTTTCAATAACCCCCCTGCAGAAGTCATTTTTGGACGAGCTCTAGAACTACCCTCAACCGTTTGTGCAGCCATAAATCCTATTTTTTATTCATTGAGATCTGTTGACTTTGTATACCATTCCGTTGTAAATAAACGATCTTATCACGGATCCATTGTGGTCTTGAAATTCTAGAATAATGGAAATAGCAACCCTAGTCGCCATCTCCATATCTGGGTTACTTGTAAGTTTTACTGGGTATGCCTTATATACTGCTTTTGGGCAACCCTCTCAACAACTAAGAGATCCATTCGAGGAACACGGGGACTAGTTTGAAGTCGAAGTAATGGGCCTCCCAATATTGGGAGGCCCATTACTTCTATTGAGATAATAAAAAAAATTCATTTTTTAGTTGGAACTTTAGGCGGTTCTCGAAAAAAGATAGCGAAAAAAATGATCCCTAGAGTCGAGACTAAGAGGAATGTATAAACCAATGCTTCCATAAATTCCATCGTGGTTTCCAATTATAGCTTCCATACCTGTTTATTTGGGATCATCTCCCGGGCTAACGAAAAAAAAAAAGAATCAAAAAAGGTGGTGATTTCAATCCAGATTTCTCCAGTGCCTTATACCTTATTAAAAAAAAATCACAAATCAAAATAGAAGCAGAAGCGATAAACCCAAAATAGCGGAGCAGTGCTGCATCAGACTACTTGTCTTCTTGTAGTTGGATCTCCAAGTTTTTGGAATACTCCAAATTCCACTTGAGCATCCAAATCCGGGTCAATACCAGCAAAAACATCTCTGAACAAGGTTCTAGCACCATGCCAAATGTGTCCGAAGAAGAAAAGCAGAGCAAATGAAGCGTGTCCAAAAGTAAACCAACCCCTTGGACTGCTACGAAAAACACCATCGGATTTCAAAGTAGCACGATCTAATTCAAAAATTTCACCCAATTGAGCACGTCGAGCATATTTTTTCACAGTAACAGGATCACTATAACTCACTCCATTCAGTTCGCCACCATAGAACTCAACGGTTACGCCTACTTGTTCGACACTATACTTCGATTCTGCCCTTCGAAAAGGCACGTCGGCTCTAACAATTCCATCTCCGTCTACCAAAACAACTGGAAATGTTTCAAAAAAAGTAGGCATACGACGTACAAAAAGTTCACGCCCTTCTTTATCTCTAAAGATAGGGTGCCCTAACCACCCGACAGCTATTCCATCCCCGTTATCCATTGAACCCGCCCTGAATAATCCCCCTTTTGCAGGATTATTTCCGATGTAATCATAAAAAGCCAATTTTTCAGGAATTTTAGACCAAGCTTCTGATAAACTTTGATTTTCGGCTAGTCCAGCACTGACTCTTCGATATATTTCTTGCTGAAAGTATCCCTGATCCCATTGATAACGGGTGGGCCCAAATAATTCGATGGGGGTAGTTGCTGAACCATACCACATAGTTCCAGCAACAACAAAGGCTGCAAAAAAGACAGCAGCGATGCTGCTGGAAAGAACGGTTTCAATATTGCCCATACGTAATCCTTTGTATAGGCGTTGAGGTGGGCGGACACTAAGATGGAATAAGCCCGCTAATATGCCCAATGTCCCTGCTGCAATATGATGAGAGGCTATTCCTCCTGGAACAAAAGGATCAAAACCTTCCACACCCCATGCTGGATTTACAGATTGTACCCTTCCGGTTAGTCCATACGGGTCGGACACCCATATTCCAGGACCATACAATCCTGTTACATGAAACGTCCCAAAACCAAAGCAAGCCACTCCTGAGAGAAATAAATGAATTCCAAATATTTTAGGCAAATCCAAAGAGCGTTTTCCCGTACGGTCATCAACAAATATTGCTAGATCCCAATACACCCAATGCCAGATAGCTGCCAAGAAGCACAAGCCCGAAAACACAATATGTGCCCCAGCTACACCTTCGTAACTCCAAATACCCGGATTCGTTACCGTCCCCCCCGTAATACTCCAACCGCCCCACGAATCGGTTATTCCTAAACGAGTCATGAAGGGTATAACGAACATGCCTTGTCTCCACATTGGATCAAGAACTGGGTCGGAGGGGTCAAAAACAGCTAATTCATATAGAGCCATTGAACCAGCCCAACCCGCAACCAAGGCTGTATGCATTATATGGACAGCAATCAAACGGCCGGGATCATTCAATACGACGGTATGAACACGATACCAAGGCAAACCCATGGGACTATACCCCCCTTTATTAATAAAAAATAGACACTATGTAACTTTATTGCATTGAAAAAAGGATTAATATTTGTTCTATTCTATTAGTAATAATGGAAGAGCTCGGTTCGTAGGAAAAAAGAGAAGCAGATCTATTCTATACTCGATAAGTACCAATACGCAATGGGGGCTGATTCACTTTTCTATGAGCAAATGCATCCATATTTGGTCATCATTCAAAAGACCTATTCGTAAGAATTTTCCTTTATTTTATGAACTTAGTCAATCGATATATAAACTAAGATAACAGCCGGTATTATTAAGACAAGAAGCTTATTATTACGCTTCCACATCAAAGTGAACTAGAGTACTTAATTATTTTTTTCATTTTATGCCTATTGGTGTTCCAAAAGTACCCTATCGAAGTCCCGGGGACAAACATCCATCTTGGGTTGACATATAGTGCGACTTGTCAGATCTATTGGGTCATATGGGAGTTCCCCATTCTCTCCCCCGATCGAGATATCCTCTGTTTCGCCCAAAAAATTTGATTGAATTCTCAAAAATTTGTAGCGTGAAATGCAATGAAGTGCAATTAGATCTATTTCGTGAGGAGGTATCCAGCTTAATATTAGCAATAAATCAATTTTATGGTCGTCTTGGCTGGACCAAAAAAATAAGGTATCCAGGCTCCGTTTAGCAAAAACCAATTGGTAATATATCTATGATTATTGCTTATACCAGAAATGATTCCACTTAGAACTTTATTCGAAATAGGAGTGATCTTAAACCAAACTGTTAATCAGCGGATCAAACTGTTAATAAATAATCAACGGAATAATAAATATGATGAATAGTCAAATATTGGGCGGAAGACATGAAAGAAATGAATTCAAAAAAGGGGGGGAGTCATAACAAAAAAGAGACGTGGTAGTGGGGCCATTTGTCCTATATGTGCAAATCAAAATCGGGCGGATCCTTACTCGGAGTAGAGCATAAACCTAAAAAATTGGAAGAAGCCCATTCAATTCAGGAACAAGAAAAAGGCATCGTTATTTTTGGATTGGATCGCGATGAAAAAATACATCAATGAAAAGTTAGTTCAATAAGTCGATAAGTTTAGTGACTTACTTTTTTATATTAGAATTAGAATATAATAGGTATAGGAAAACCAGCTAAACTCATCGTTCTTGAAAAATGAAAGAAAAGCCCCCTCGATAGAAGGAGCCTGCTAGGAAAAAAGAAAGGAAAGGGGTGGGAGCTCCACATTGATTTTTGTTTCGCAAGTTTTGTCGAACCGTATGCATCAAAAGATGCCCGTACGGCTCCGAAGGGATACAGTTTTATCCTAATCAACCGACTTTATCGAGAAAGATTACTTTTTTTAGGTCAAATGGTTGAGAGTGATATCTCGAATCAACTTATTGGTATTATGGTATATCTCAGTATAGAGAACGAGACCAAGGATTTGTATTTATTTATCAACTCTCCTGGCGGATGGGTAATACCCGGAATAGCCATTTATGATACTATGCAATTTGTGCGACCAGATGTACAGACAATATGCATGGGATTGGCCGCCTCCATGGGGTCTTTTCTCCTGGCCGCGGGAGCAAGTACCAAACGTCTAGCATTCCCTCACGCTTGGCGCCAATGAGTTTTTTATTTGAGAGAAAAAAGAAGACTATGCCTTCGCCATATGAATTTTTAAGATTAAGTAATAATAGCATGGCACTTCGAATTCGATATGAAAATTGTTAGTGTTTTTTTTTTCAAAATATTCGATTATGTATCGAAGCAGTAGTATGAGAGAAAGGAGTGGTATTCCGAGTTTCTCTTACCTATCATAGGCCTATTGCAGCGTCACAAACTTTTTGCACTTCGGAAGATTTTTAATAATATTTATGGTATGAAAGAATACGAAAAAAAAAGACACTTTGGGATTGCTGAATCACAAACGAAAAAAATAGATAAAGCAACGGAGCCATCATAGTATTTTTGAACTCCTAAAAAAAAGAAGGGTGGTAATTGGATCATTTACCGATCTGGGTATAACCAATTTTTCTCCTTGTTTGATGAAAGGTAAAAAGCAAATTCCATTAATCCCATCGGCGAGCCGTATGCAATGCGAAAAAAATGCCCGTACGGTTGTTCACTTCTATCTTTTTCTTTATCTCTTCCACTCGGCTAATCGTGCGAGATAGAGGAACCTTTGTTTAGGTTCTAATATATCATCAGGGTCATGATCCATCAACCTTTTGGCGCTTTTTATGGGGCACAAACGGGAGAATTTATCCTGGATACGGAAGAACTACTGAGACTGCGCGAAATCCTTACAATGGTTTATGTACAAAGATCGGGCAAGCCCTTATGGGTTGTATCCGAAGACATGGAAAGGGATACTTTTATGTCAGCAACAGAAGCCCAAGCTCATGGAATTGTTGATCTTGTAGCGGTTGGATAAAACATAGCAGTGACTCCTAGTGACTCCTTAAGGGTTTAATAGAATATTAAATAGAAACAGAAGAAATTCATAATCATATGGTTAGGATCGATCTAAACCACCCCATACTGGATAATTCAGCATGCCAACTATTAAACAACTTATTAGAAACCCAAGACAGCCAATCAGAAACGTTACAAAATCCCCCGCTCTTGTGGGATGCCCTCAGCGCCGAGGAACATGTACAAGGGTGTATGTGCGACTCGTTTCAATCATGGGCTGAGACAAAACAAAAGAAAGAAAACTTTGTTGAAGTATGAACGATCAGTACCTGTGAATCGGATAGAATGGAAGAAGAAGAACTGCATTCACTAGCTAACAAAAAATAGATCTATCATATCTTTCTATTGTGTATGAAATTTATGGTTTCCACTGGCGCAAATTCACCCGCCTCAATTTGCAATTTAAGGTGAGAAAGAATTCCCCATTGGTAACAAATAGTTCCCCATTAAGCGGGGGAAATACTATAAAAAAAAGCAGAAAGATTATCTTTCTACTCTTGCAAGAACGGACTAACAGGGTCAGCTCCCCCGCCAATCTTCATAATTAAATACCGTTATTGTATAAGGTCTATCTCGTTATGAAAGACCTATTACTAGAAAATTCATGGGTAGAGCCTAAGAGTGGTAACTGTACAAGTTACCAATAGAATTGATTAAATGAAGGAAGTGGCTCCGGTGTATAGAGAGGGCCTCACCGTTTAAGAAGTAATCATAGAGACGACGGAACCCACAATTTCTTTATCGATTTAGTACTTTCATTTAGTACTTTCTTTTTACTATTTTATTTCCAATGCCTCGAAAAAAGGGAAAAGAGTGGTCGGCAAGGTTCGAGTAGCAAAAGCCATTGGAATTTTTTTTTTATAAATTGGAAGAGTCCGTTTTGTTATTAATAGACTAGTAAAGGGGAAAAGAATAACTGAAAGAAAGGAAATCTATTAGTTATTCATCAAAGTTTCATTTATTCAATGACCAGAATTAGACGAGGATATATAGCTCGGAGACGTAGAACAAAAATGCGTTTATTTGCATCAAGCTTTCGCGGGGCTCATTCAAGACTTAGTCGAACAAGTACTCAACAGAAAATAAGAGCTTTGGTTTCGGCTCATCGTGATAGAGATAGACAAAAAAGGGATTTTCGTCGTTTGTGGATCACTCGAATAAATGCAGTAATTCGCGTAAATATGGTATCCTTTATTTATATTTATAGTAGATTAATACACAATCTGTATAAGGCGCAGTTGGTTCTTAATCGTAAGATACTTGCACAAATAGCTATATCAAATAGGAATTGTCTTTATATGATTTCCAATGAGATCCTAAAAAAAGGAAATTGGAAGGAGTCCATTCTAATTTTTAAACGGAGTTCTCTGGAGAATGAACTCCAAGAAGGTAGAGTAGAAATAATATGATAAAGTCGTCAAAATGAGCGAACACGCCAAATAAAAAAGGATTTTTTTTATTCTTCTTCCCCAATTTTTTTTCTTACGACACGACTACTTCTCGGATTTTTTGAACAAAACGTCCATCTGGGCGATCGGAGTTTTGATTTAATTGAAGAGTAAGCCTATTTTTTTCTGGTTCGAAGACCTGGAGTTCTAGTGATCGGTCCACTTCTTTCAAATTGCTTGTCATTATTAAGAAAAGGTAACGAAGATAAAATACGAGCTTGTTTTATAGCAATAGTAATTAATCGTTGTTCTTTTAAGGTCAATCTATTCACCCGTCTAGATAATATTTTTCCTTGTTCACTAAGAAATCGATTAATTAAAGTCATGTTTCTATAATCAATTCGATCCCCCGATTGTATCGGGGGCAAACGCCTACGAAAAGATCGCTTGGTTTTAAGAAAGAGTCGCTTGGTTTTATCCATAATTTGTTTATTCCTTATTCAAAAAATCCCATTTCGATGAAATCTAAAAATGAGTTATAGAATCAATTAGAAGATTTGGTTTGTCTACATTTATTTATTTGTTTTTATTTCAATATATGAAATAATATAGATATATATCTATATTGTTTTTTCATGTTACTTGCAGTAGTGACACACAACTACGCGGTTCGGCTCTAGCTATTTTTTTATCTCCCCATGAAGTGTATGTTTGTAACAATAGAGACAGAATTTTCTCAATTCCAATCGACTAGGTGTATTGTGTCGATTCTTTTGAGTAATATATCTGGAAATACCCCTGAATTCCTTATTAACACCGTTTCGAACACAACTAGTACATTCCAAAATAACCCTTACTCGGGCATCTTTCCCCTTGGCCATAGCCCTCCTTTGGGTTTTTGATTCACCCAACTTTTATATTTTCCGACCCGAACCGAATAAGAAACAAGGGACAAAAAAATAAAAGTTATTAACCACTCAAAAGAAAATTCTGAAATAAATATTTTATTGCAATCAATATAGTAAATAAATAGGAAATAATAAGTAATACAAAAATTGCTAACTAGATTGCTAATCCCAGTACACATTTAAGTATCGTGTAATGTAGGCTACTCTTACACTAGCCACATTTCCATTTCTGTTTTCTTTTCACTGTCTATTTTCTTTTCACTGGATATTTCATTTAATTGGAGCCTGAACCCGAGTTTCACTGAGGTTGAAGTCCCATTTTTCTTTCGCTTTCCTCCTTTATTCTATCTATTTAATTGTAAAAAAAAAAAGAAAAGAGGGGAAAGAGAGATTAGTCACAAATATTTGATTCTAGCTCTAATCTTCTTCACTCTGTTCCAGTTCAATAACTAGAAATAAAAAAAAGGAAATGTCAATGCGTCCGGGAATAAACGATTAATTTCTATCAATAACCCTGCGAAAGACCCGAACCATAAAGTACTTAGTACCGGTGCCACGGAAAGATATGTTTTTAGATCTCGCATTGAAAATCCTCCTTCTTTTTTGTTTTTGTATTCCCTATTGTAATAGATTATGGTCAGAGATGTATATGGAGTTAAAGGCCGCTTGTATTTATGCGCAGAATCCTTAATTCAAATTGAAATGCGCAATGATTCAGGATAATCTTTTTTTTTCTTAAAGCAGAAAAACGGTCCGCTTTACGCCCGAGAATTCCCAAGAAAAATAATAATAAATTATTATTATATGTTATATGATATGAGACTAAAAACAAGAACAAGAAAAGGCAAAATCCGTTTTGGATATCAATAGAGGGAATAGGATGTGGAAAACAAGATGGGGATTCTTTACAATACAATGATACTGTAGACCATTCAAAGGGATGTAGCGCAGCGTGGTAGCGCGTTTGTTTTGGGTACAAAATGTCACGGGTTCAAATCCTGTCATCCCTACCAATTACCGCTCA